CTATCAATTAGATCCTTTATCCATAGAATAAAAGTAAAGTATCTAGGCATACCTATTTCTTCATATTCATATTTCGACTTTTATGAAGTTTATTTCTTTGCTACAGCTGATAAAAATCGTTGTTTTGAACGATACATATGTAGAAAGCCTACTCTTTGTTTCTAGTATTTATTAACGTTAACGGATTTTTTCTTTCTTTCCTTTTTTTATTTCTATAGTGGAGATAGTCGCACGTAATGACAGATCACGGCCATATTATTAAAAGCTTGTGGTAAGAATGGGTTTCGCTCTAGGGCCCGAAAATAATATTCCAAAGCTTTCGTATGTTCCCCGTTACTTGTGTGGATAAGGCCTATGTTATAGAGTATATAACTTCGATCATAAGGATCAATTTCTAGTCGCATAGCTTCATAATAATTCTGTAAAGCTTCCGCATAATTTCCTTCGGATTGAGCCGACATCCGTTACGGTCGTCATTCGATTCAAAGAATCTCCGTTTCAGAACCGTACATGAGATTTTCATCTCATACGGCTCCTCCTTTATGTGCATAATGATAATAATACATGGAATCAAAAAGACTGAAATATTCTCATTATAAACTAAGCGGGGCTGGTGTTTTTACAAGAAATCTCTAGCCAACCTTCTTGTAGAAGATCTTTCCTTAACATCAAGCATGTTGGTATTAGATAAAAAAAAGTTACTCCAACAATTTCTTTGTCTTCAACGCCCTTAAATTTGCAGGAATTAGTCACTTCAACAGTCTTCGATGGTTATACGGGTATCCAAAATACGAACGAGATGGATGTTTGTTGTCCCAACCATTGTTAGTCCCGATCCTGATAAGGAAAAGGGATAATTTATAACAAAGTTTTCGTGTGTTGATTCCTAGGAGTAGTGCTTCTTCCCCTATGCACCCTATTGGTACTAGTGGAGTAGGGTTGACCTAACCCATAGGTGTAACCTTTCGCTCAATACTCTAGAATCGACAATTGAAGCATCTGAGGCTGCATTAATCGGGGATACACGACAGAAGGCGTTGTTTTATTTACAAACTTCACCTTCAACAAGCGTAGATTTATTTCCATAATTTTTTTCTTCCTATCCCGAATAATGTTGTCTTTCTCTTAAGACCGAGAGCGGTAAAAATAAAAAAATAAAAAAAAATAATCAAATCGCACCATCTCTGTAATAGGTGAATGCCTCTTTTTCTCCCGAAGTTGTCGGAATTATTCGTAATAAGATATTGGCTACAATTGAAAAGGTTTTATCAATAAAATTTCCATTTATCCCAGATCTAGACATAGGTGTATTAATCCATTCTATAATTTATTTTAATTCCCTTTCGTGAGAAAACGATCCCACAAACAAAGGAATTGTGCAGTACGAAATAACATAAAAACGGATTCATTAAAAAGGAAGACCTTTTACTCAAATTGTTTCTTTTTGACAGGAATCAATAAAAAAAATCCGGGGGCGGTTCATGAATTTGGAATAAATTTATGGGTTAAGAAGTTGGAGTAAAGAGTTGTTGTTGAAAAATCTAAAACTGGAAAGAAATTTTATAATTTTTATGAAAATTGAATAATAGTGTAAACTAAATAGAATCATGATTTAAAGGTATCCATTAAACACAGTCTAAAAAAAATATATCGATCATTGGATTCGTTTCAATTGAGTGATTTAATCCGGTATAAATATTAGAAAGGGCGGAAACACCATCTTCGCAAACATGAATAGATATATATCCTTATTTTACAATTTTTCCCAAAAAGGATTTATCTTTATCCCCAGCCTCGGAGGAAGGATTTTTCTTTGATGAAAAGTTTTCTATTTTTATAGTTAAAATTGAATGTACATAATACCTAATACCTATCCAAAATAATATGAATGACTCACTATTCACTCGGTTTTTGGGCCATAATCATTATGTAGGAGAGATGGCCGAGTGGTTCAAGGCGTAGCATTGGAACTGCTATGTAGACTTTTGTTTACCGAGGGTTCGAATCCCTCTCTTTCCGTACTCGTCAACTAATTCACCAATGTTACTGACTGCAATGCATCAAATAAGAATGGATACTCCAACAGTTAGACCTTTCTTTGATATAGATTATCTATTCCTACCCCGAATTTCTGTGGTACGAAAAATACTGGACAAAATCGACAAGGAATGAAAATACCCTACCGATCTATGATACATGAATAAGAGAAAAATCCCCAGATGAAACCCCTTACCTTACTTACCCCGGGTCCCTTTACTTAAGCCAAAATGAAGGGGGCAAAATTGCCCGAACCCTTGTTATTTTAGTTATGGTTAAGTCTGACGAGAGTAATATTCTACAACTAGCAATTCGTTTATTTTTAAACCGACCCATTTACTATCTATTATTTGATTGACTAATCCTTCATATTGGAATGGGTGAAGAGTCAAATGTTTTGGTAATTCCTCACGGGGGGGTGAATCAAGATAATTTTGAATCAGAGCCCTGGATTTTTGCTCATCCCTCACTGTAATAATATCTCGGGGTTTGCAGCGATAACTTGGTATATCTACTATACGACCATTAACTAAAATATGTCTGTGGTTAACTAATTGGCGGGCTTGAGGAATAGTCGAAGCCATACCTAATCGAAAAAGGATGTTATCTAAACGCATTTCAAGTAATTGTAGTAAAACCTGACCTGTTGACCCTTTGGCTTTTCCGGCGATCCGAACGTATTTAAGTAATTGTTGTTCTGTAAGACCATAATGAAAGCGCAATTTTTGTTTTTCTTCTAAACGAATACGATATTGAGATTTTTTGCCGGGGCGCGATTGGTTTCTAAGATCGCTTCCGGCTCTAGGCTTTTTACTAGTTAGCCCCGGTAAAGCCCCCAGACGACGGATTTTTTTGAAACGAGGTCCTCTGTAACGCGACATAAAGACTCCTTATTTTTTATGAAATTTCATAAAACAAAATTAAAACTAAACTAAAATATGATAAATTAAGCGAAATTTACTGAAGTATTACAAAGAATAAATAATTAGAGGAATTGTATCAATATCCGTACCTTATTGTATATAAATAATTGTATTATATAAATAAAAAGAATTTAAAATAATAAAAATTTAGGGTTCTTTTCTTATCTTAATTGATTTGTTCTACAGAGACCGAACTCCTCCAATCCAATTTTTATTCATAATTGGAAGTTCCTACGAAATAATAGAAATAGATCAGTGACCCTTGGGAAAAGGGAAAGAAGTTTTTCACTTTGATTTCACATTATCAATTAAATTATGTAAAAAATCAAACAAATGGAGAAAAGCCGGCTATCGGAATCGAACCGATGACCATCGCATTACAAATGCGATGCTCTAACCTCTGAGCTAAGCGGGCTCGCATAACATAAATTGTACACATATACTAATTTAGTAAACTACTGAGATATTAATTGTTCATTCTTAGCTATTTCATAAGAAATATTATTTATATAAAAATAAATATATAAAATATATATATAAAGAATATTTCCAAAAATATTGGATATTTGAATATTAAATTTCGATCTATTTCTCAAATATATGTTTATCGATAATTAATATCTTAATTAGCTTAATTAAATAGTAAGATTTTTTTTTACTATTCTATAGTACTATGTTTTTTTGATATTTTATTATATTTCATATATATTATATATGAAATATATTTTAATTTTTTTATATATTTTATTTAGAATTATCTTCTAATTATAAATTAACGGAATGATTGTTTATAGCCATTTTATTAGTTATGGCTAGTAATTAAATTTTAAATTAATAATACTCAAATTTTCCTTTTTTTTGTTATGTTATAGAGGGTCTGCCCTAAGAAAAGGATAAGAATAAAATGAAAGATAAAAGTGTAATTCAGATCATAATGAAACACTCCTCTGGTTTCATTCGAAAAGGCGAAAGCTAAGATGAAAAAAAAAAAAAGAATCGACCGTTCAAGTATTCAAAATTGCACGGATAGAAATAGGGGCATATCTAAGTATAATAAATATATTATATATAGTATAATATATATGTTATGCGGTATATATCTATATTGAATTTCTGATATAGAAATGTGATATAGAAATGATAGAATCATTTCTGATTGGACCAAATACTGGTCTCCGATAGAGATCAAAGAAAATAGACAAGAAATCAAATAGTAGAAAACACTTTTCAATATAGGAACCGGTATCTAATGAATTCAACGGTTCCAGCATAATATAAATGAAAGAAAAAAGGGTGACGGCATCATAATGTGATCCTAATCACATCACAAAACAAAAAAGGGGATATGGCGAAATTGGTAGACGCTACGGACTTAATTGGATTGAGCCTTGGTATGGAAACCTACCAAGTGAGAACTTTCAAATTCAGAGAAACCCTGGAATTAAAAATGGGCGATCCTGAGCCAAATCCTGTTTTATTAAAACAAACAAGGGTTTCATAAACCGAGAATAAAAAAGGATAGGTGCAGAGACTCAATGGAAGCTGTTCTAACAAATGGAGTTGGCTGCATTGTGTTAGTAAAGGAATCCTTACATCGAAACTTCCGAAAGGATGAAGGATAAACCTATATGCATACGTATAGTACTGCAATACTATCTCCAAATGATTAATGACGGCTCGAATCTGTATTTTTTTATATTTATATGAAAAACGAAAGAATTGTTGTGAATCGATTAAAAATTGAAAAAAGAATTGAATATTCATTGATCAAATCATTCACTCCATCATAGTCTGATAGATCTTTTTAAGAATTGATTAATCGGACGAGAATAAAGATAGAGTCCCATTATACATGTCAATATCGACAACAATGAAATTTATAGTAAGAGGAAAATCCGTCGACTTTAGAAATCGTGAGGGTTCAAGTCCCTCTATCCCCAAAACGAAACGGTTGACTCCCTAATTATTTATCTTTTATCATTTTGTTAGCGATTCAAAATTCGTTATGTTTCTCATTCATTCTACTCTTTCACAAACGGA